CTTTTTTGGAAATGATACAAAGAAAAATGACTTTGTACACAAATACAATGGAAAATCACTATTGATACAAATACAAAAGATAAATAAGATAAAGAAATATTGAGACAAAAGATAAATAGAAGAAAAGATAATAAGAGATACGCCCTCCTCCTACATATTTTATGCCCTCTCCTACAAAGAAACTCGTAATACCAACGCCATTCGTAATTCCATCAATTACTCGTCTATCAAAAAAATGAGTTAATTCAGCTAATCCTCTTAGACCCTTAGTAAAAGATGTTGCATAAAAAGCATCTATGTAACCACGATTATATGACCAACTATATATTATATTTATTAGTTTGTCTCCCCAAAAGCGCGTCTGACCCTTTTTTAAAAATGCATTTTTAAAATTAAAATTTTGTAAAGATGAATAAAGGGGCTTATATAAAAGAGATGCTATAAGTATTCCAAAACATGCTAGACTGACTGAAAAAATAGCATTTGAAAAAAATTCATACCAATCCACCGAATCAGTCAAATTTTTATGTAAAAGATTTATAGACGGAGTTAACCATTTTGATAATATATCCAAACCCATTCCTTCTTGATTCAAAGGAAGTGCCAGGGATCCCACGAACAAGGTAAATAGAACCAATACAAGCAAAGAGAATAACATAGTATTATCTGATTCATGGGGATATAAAAAACTTTTTTTTTTACAAGTTTTTAAATGAATAATTAAGGGTTGGTTGATGGTTTTTACCATATTATAAATTTGGTTTTGGTATGCCGTCTTAGAAAAAAAAGAAGCCTTCTCATTATTATTCATTATTAATAAACTTATATATATATATTTTTTTTTTAAGCCTTCTTTTCCCCATAGAGATACTGAATAAAACGGACTCATTCCCATTTGTTTTCCACTGTAATTTTGAAAATTAGTATTTAAATGCCCTTCAAAAGTAAGTAAATAAATTCGAAACATATAAAATGCAGTTAACCCGGCTGTGGAACAAGCTATTATTCCGAAAAGTGGTGAATACAACCAAGTATCATTAAGAATTTCATCTTTGGACCAAAAACAAGCAAGTGGGGGAATACCACAAAGAGAAAGTGTACCTAATAAAAAAGCTGTTTTTGTAATTGGGACATGTTTTGTTAAACCGCCCATAAGAACCATATTCTGACTTTTATCTGGAGAATATCCAACAATAGCTTCCATTGAATGAATAATTGATCCAGATCCTAAAAACAATAATGCTTTAGAGTAAGCATGAGTAATCAAATGAAATAAAGCAGCTCGATATGACCCCATACCTAAAGCTAACATCATATAACCCAATTGAGACATTGTAGAATAGGCTAAACTTCTCTTAATATCTTTTTGAGCAAGAGCCAAAGTAGCTCCTAATAGTACTGTTATTATACTTATTAAAGATATAAAATTCATTATGTAGGGTATTCCTATGAAAAGAGGAAGAAGACGAGCGACAAGAAAAATGCCCGCTGCTACCATCGTAGCAGCATGAATCAGAGCCGAAATAGGGGTAGGCCCTTCCATGGCATCAGGTAACCATACATGAAGGGGGAATTGTGCCGATTTAGCAATTGCACCGGAAAATACTAGAAAAACGCATAAATTATAAACTAAAAAAGTAAACGCATTATCATTATTATAACTTAAGTTATTGAATATTTCGAACAAATCCTGAAATTCAAAACTACCTGTTATCCAATAAAGACCTAAGATTCCTAAAAATAAACCAAAATCTCCTATACGATTAGTTACAAAAGCTTTTTGACAAGCATTTGCAGCAATAGGTCGTGTGAACCAAAAACCTATTAATAGATATGAGCACATTCCAACTAATTCCCAAAAAATATAAATTTGTATCAAATTTGAACTCGTAACTAATCCCAGCATGGAAGTATTGAAAAAACTCATATAAGCAAAAAATCTTAAATATCCTTGATCATGAGACATATAATTATCACTATAAATCAAAACCAGAATTCCAACAGTAGTAATTAATATTAACATAATAGAAGTAAGTGGGTCGATCAAGTGGCCGAACTCTAAAGAAAAATCATTATTAATAGTCCAAGACCATACATATTGATATATGAAATTGCTATTTATTTGCTGAATAGCCAGATCTGCAGAACAAATCATAACTATACTTAATAATAAAACACTAGGAAAAGCCCACACGCGACGAAGATTTTTTGTTGCCGTCGGAAAAAAGAGAAGCCCGACTCCGATTAAGACAGGAACTGTAAGTGGAACGAAAGGTATGATCCATGCATATGGATATGTATGTTCCATAAGAAAAACCTTTTTCATTTTAAATTAATTCTTTCCGATTCACCGGATCTTCTCTCTTTCGCAAAAAAAAAAAGGAAAAATATATATATATAGATTAGAGATGCAAGACCAAAATTTAATCTTCTTAAGTAGTCTTATTCTTTACCAAATCGTTCAAATCAAGAAATTACAATTGATTAAATGATATCACCCTTACTAGTGCAAAGTGAATAGTTATTTATTATTTTTTAAGTAATATGGTTCTATATTTAAAGCTATTTCGGGAGATCCAGAAAAAAAAAGCTTTTTTAACTTTAACCAATTTTATTTCTATAGTACGTTGGATACTATAGCTATAGAGCTTTTACTATGAGGATATAAAGAAATCCATTAGTATAGTATGAATTCGTTTTTTTTGTCCGGAAAGTTATAATTTATTAATTATATGTAATATAAATGTAAAAAAAAATTAATGACATATAATCTTTTTTCGCCTTTTTTATAGCAAAGTAGTATTATCTAAATAAAGAACTAGATGGATAATCAATAGTAAATAAAGATTCGTTTTTATTGAATATTAAATATTCTATTAATACTAGATAGATGACTAGATAGATGTCTTTCACATCCAACTATAACAATGAGTAATCTCTTGATTTTTGAATGGCAGTTCCAAAAAAACGTACTTCTATGTCAAAAAAGCGGATTCGTAAAAATTCTTGGAAAAAGAAGGGATATTGGGCAGCGTTAAAAGCTTTTTCATTATCGAAATCTCTTTCGACCGGGAATTCAAAAAGTTTTTTTGTGCCGACAAATAAATAATCAAACATTGGAATAATCGGAATAAGAACTGAATGACTTTTTTGTTCTATCCCTAGATCCTAGATAGTTCTAGGGATAGAACAAAAAAGTCTTATTCCCACAGAGGATAAACTATGCGTAAGCTTATTATTTTATTAAGTTAAATATAACTGACATTCTAAAATCAGATAAATATACTCTATTAGTGAACACATATTTAAATGACGTTGTATTCCTAAATTTTAAATTTTAATCGTTCCTAAATATGAATTGACTACTTCAATCTCGACGATTGAGTATGAATAGGTTATTATAATTTTGAGCAAGCCGCTATGGTGAAATCGGTAGACACGCTGCTCTTAGGAAGCAGTGCTAGAGCATCTCGGTTCGAGTCCGAGTGGCGGCATGGGATCTATCTTCTAAAACTTCTAAAATAAAAGCGATAGACTAAGTCCTATTAAGTAATTCCAGAAATTAAACTCCCTGCATTCCGTAATTATAATTAAGGTACTCCCTCCTTAAAAAAATATATATAATATGATTTTTTCGACTTTCGAACATATATTAACTCATATATCCTTTTCTATTATTTCAATTTTAATTACACTATATTTTATAACCTTATTAGTGGATGAAATCGGAGGACTAGATGATTCATCCGAAAAGGGCATGATAGCGAGCTTTTTCTGTATAACCGGATTATTAATCACGCGGTGGATTTATTCGCGACATTTTCCATTAAGTGATTTATATGAATCATTAATTTTTCTTTCGTGGAGTTTATCCAGTATTAATATGCTTCCGTATTTTCAAAAACATAAAAATAATTTAAGCGCAATAACCGCGCCAAGTGCTATTTTTACCCAAGGCTTTGCTACTTCGGGTCTTTTAACTGAAATGCATCAATCCGCAATATTAGTACCTGCTTTACAATCCCAATGGTTGATGATGCATGTAAGCATGATGGTATTGGGCTATGCAGCTCTTTTATGTGGATCATTATTATCAATAGCTCTTTTAGTCATTACATTTCGAAAAGACATAAGTATTCTTCATAAAAGCAACCATTTATTAAAATTAAATGAGTTAGTTTACTTTAATGAGACCAAATACACAAATAAAATAAACAATATTGTAAAAAATACTTCATTTCTTTCTCATAGGAATTATTACAAGTATCGATTGATTCAACAATTGGATGATTGGGGTTATCGTGTTATTAGTCTAGGTTTTATCTTTTTAACCATAGGTATTCTTTCGGGAGCAGTATGGGCTAATGAGGCATGGGGATCATATTGGAATTGGGACCCAAAAGAAACTTGGGCATTTATTACTTGGACCATATTTGCGATTTATTTACATACGCGAACAAAGGAAAATTTACAAGGTGAAAATTCGGCAATTGTGGCTTCTATGGGGTTTCTAATAATTTGGATATGCTATTTTGGGGTTAATCTATTAGGAATAGGGTTACATAGTTATGGTTCATTTAACCTCTAATTGAATTGCAGAAAGGGCGTGACTAATACAGTTAGGTGTAGGACTATATATAAGAAAACTTCGTGTAAGCTGACGAGAACCCTTTGAATCCAGATTGTAGTGATTCAAAGGGTTCGGAATAATTCGGTTTACAATTCATTTTTTATTATCTTAAGTAAACTATTTATCAAAAAAATTAGATAGAATAGTTTCGACCTTGTCAACTGATAATGAAAGAACGAAATCCGGGTAAATACCAATCCCTATTACTGGTAAAAAGATAGAAAGAGAAACAAATAATTCTCGCGGCCCCGAATCAAAAAAATAAGAATTTGGGGCATTAAATAGCTTATATCCATAGAACATCTGGCGTAACATAGATAATGAATAAATAGGAGTTAATATCATTCCAATTGCCATTACACAAATAATTATTATTTTTGGCATTAAAAGGTATTTTTGGCTGGTAATTATTCCAAAAAATACTATTAATTCTGCAACAAAACCACTCATGCCTGGTAATGCAAGGGAAGCCATCGATAAGATACTGAACATTGTGAATATTTTTGGCATTGGAATAGCTATTCCACCCATTTCGTCGACATAAACAAGACGGATTCTATCATAACTCGTTCCTGCCAAGAAAAAAAGTGCAGCGCCAATAAATCCATGAGAGATTATTTGGAAAATGGCTCCGTTGACTCCTGTATCTGTGATAGAGGAAATTCCAATAATTATGAAACCCATATGAGATACAGAGGAATAGGCTATTCTTTTTTTTAAATTACGTTGCCCAAGAGATGTTGAAGCTGCATAGATTATTTGTATTGTGCCTACTATTAACAACCAAGGAGAAAATATAGAATGAGCATGGGGTAATAATTCCATATTGATCCGAATCAACCCATATGCTCCCATTTTTAATAAGATTCCAGCTAGAAGCATACAAGTACTGTAATGTGCTTCTCCATGGGTGTCTGGTAGCCATGTATGTAGAGGTATAATCGGTGATTTGACAGCAAAAGCAATTAGAAATACAAGATAAAATATTATTTCCAATGCTATTGGATATGGTTGATTAGCTAATGTTTCAAAATTTAATGTCGGTTCATTGGAACCATATAAACCGATACCAAGAACGCCCATTAAGAGAAAAATGGAACCTCCTGCAGTGTACAAAATAAACTTTGTAGCTGAGTACAGACGTTTCTTTCCTCCCCACATAGCTAGGAGTAAATAAACAGGAATTAATTCGAACTCCCACATGATGAAAAAAAGTAAGAGGTCTCGAGCAGAAAATGATCCTATTTGACCACTGTACATTGCTAACATTAAAAAATAGAATAATCGGGAATCCCGAGTAACTGGCCAACCCGCTAAAGTGGCTAAAGTGGTGATAAATCCTGTCAGTAAAATGGGTCCGATAGAAAGTCCATCTATTCCGAATCTCCAATAACAATAAAACAAATCGATCCATTTATAATCCTCCGCAAATTGGATTAATGGATCGTCCAGTTGAAAACGATAACAAAATGCATAGGTGGTTAGAAGTAGTTCTAAAATACATATACATAAAGTATACCACCTAAAAATCTTATTTCCTCTATGGGGAAGAACGAAAATTAAGGAACCCGCCAATATTGGAAAAACAACAATTATAGTTAACCAAGGAAAATCATTCGTGGTAAAGACAAGATACACTTGGACAAAAAAGACACAAAAACCCGTACTAAAATAAAAAAAAATCTATTAAAATTTATTGAGTACGGGTTTTTGTCGGTAAAAAAAAATCAACTGGATTCCCGTGGAGTTTTATGGAACATATCAATAAGCTAGACCCATGCTGCGAGTTGTTTCATGCCATAAATAAACTCGAACACTCAAGAAATCGGTTGGACAGGCAGATTCGCATCTCTTACAACCTACACAGTCTTCTGTTCTGGGAGCAGAAGCGATTTGTTTCGCTTTACATCCCTCCCAAGGTATCATTTCTAATACATCTGTGGGGCAGGCTCGGACACATTGAGTACACCCTATACATGTATCATAAATCTTTACTGAGTGTGACATTGGATCTATTAATTTTTAAACGCCATAAATTTTCGATCTAGTAAACTTGTAAAATGAATCATATATTTAGACACCAGATGAATCAATGATTTACCAGAATTTTTATAATTAATCTACTTCTGGATCGGCTCATGAGAGAGGATAGAGGGGCCAAGATACTTTGATTTATTACGTTACGTTTTCGCAAGCATGCCCATAATCATAGATTATGCATCATACCTACTAATTAGAATTTTTAATTTATCTAGAAAAATAGTAAAAACCTTCATTTGAGGGATATTTATCTTTCTATGATTAATCTTATTTATTCAACAAATTCGATTGGTTGATACGAGTAGAATTTCTGTTACGATAAATTGATGAAACAATTGCTGGTCCAATCGCCGCTTCAGCCGCTGCAATAGCTATAACAAAAATGGAGAAAATGTCTCCTCTTAATTGACGACTATCAAAAAAATCGCAAAATGTTACGAAATTTATATTCACTGCATTCAGTATAAGTTCAAGACACATAAGGGCTCTAACCATATTTCGACTCGTGATCAATCCATATATACCTATAGAAAATAAATAGGCACTCAAAATAAGTACATGTTCGATCATCATTGATCAACCCCTTATCAATATCGATGCATTTCAAGATGAACAAGAATTCAACCGGTTCTATTAACTAGAATATAAACAGTACGCAACTAACAAGTGTGGAACAAAGAAATCAAATAAATAGAGTTTATTGTTAGAATATATTGACAAAAAATTTTCGATTTTGATAGAATTGAAACACGCAACAACGTTTTATTTTTATTACTATGCTAGTTCGAACGATTTATTACTGACGAGCCATAGCAATTGCACCTATCAAAGCAACTAAAAGAATTATGGAAATGAGTTCAAATGGAAGGAAAAAATCTGTTGATAAATGAATCCCAATTTGTTGACTATTACTTAAAAAATCTTGTTCTATAATCTGGTTTGATCTTGTAGTCCAAATAATACCGTACCATGACGTATCTGTAATAATAGTAATTAGTGAAGCAAAAATACTTGCACAAACCATCGCAGTCACCCCATCCCCAACAGTCCAAAGAGTAAAATCGTTGTAAGATGCTGAACCATTCATAAACATCACAGCAAATATGATTAAAACATTTATAGCTCCCACGTAAATAAGGAGCTGTGCGGCCGCTATAAAATGGGAGTTTGATGAAATATATAATAAAGATATACAAACAAGAACCAATCCCAATGAAAAGGCAGAATAAATTGTATTAGTAAGTAATACCACCCCTAAACCTCCTAATATAATAACCAATCCTAGAAAGACTAAAAGAAAATCATGTATTGATCCGGGTAAATCCATTTTATGTAAAATAAGAAATAAATAAAAAATCTTTCATGATCTTATTGACCTGACCAGGAAATGGACCCTATTTTTTTATGATATGTTTTTATGAATTTAATTCTAAATGCTAAGAAATTCTAATGAGTGTGGATTGATGTGTATCCAATAATTGAATCAATCTCGTTTTTTATCAGAATAATAAATTAAAAATGGGAGCTATATATGTTAAAAAAATTACTGATAGATGATATATCACTCGATTTTAACTCCAAATGACGCCTCGATTCTCATCAACTAATTATTGGGATTTCTATTGTAGTTATTGACCAAGGAAAAATAAAACTAAAATTTTTTAATCATGGGGTTGACGTATTTTTTCTTTGAGGCGAATTCAAAATTGTTCTAATTGTGTAATCGTCAATTACTGGCATTGGTAAACGACCCAAAGCTATTTGATTATAATTCAATTCGTGACGATCATAAGTAGAAAGTTCATATTCTTCAGTCATTGATAAACAATTTGTTGGACAATACTCAACGCAATTACCACAAAAAATACAGATTCCGAAATCAATACTGTAATTAAGCAATCGTTTCTTTCTAATATTCGTTTCCAATTTCCAATCCACAACAGGTAAATCTATAGGACATACACGAACACATACTTCACAAGCAATGCATTTATCAAATTCAAAGTGGATTCGACCGCGGAAACGTTCCGATGTGATTAATTTTTCATAAGGATATTGAATAGTTACAGGTAAACGATTTGCGTGCGATAAGGTAATCATAAAACTTTGACCAATGTATCTTGCAGCTCGGACTGTTTGTTGACCATAATTCATGAACCCGGTTACCATGGGGAACATATCGTGAATATATCGAATTTTTTTTTCTCTTGTTTGGGACAGGTCGTGATAGTGTATTTACAGTGCAAGGAGTTGGGAAGAAGTTGTTAATAATAGATTACCTAGAGAAATAGGTAAAAGAAATTTCCATCCAAGGTTTAATAATTGGTCCATTCTTAACCTAGGTAAAGTCCATCTTGTTGTGATAGGAATAAACAAGAACAAATATGTTTTAGCTAATGTAATAAAGAGAAAAATTGTGGTTCCAAAGACGCCACCTACTTTATTTATTTCAAATAGTTCAGGAATAAACATGTACGGAATAGAGAGATTCCACCCACCCAAGTAAAGAACTGTTACAAACAATGAAGAAACTAGTAGATTTAGATAAGAAGCAACATAAAATAAACCAAATTTGATACCAGAATATTCAGTTTGATAACCCGCTACTAATTCTTCCTCTGCTTCTGGTAAGTCAAAGGGTAATCTCTCACATTCTGCTAGGGAGGAAATTATAAAAACGATAAACCCGATAGGTTGACGCCACAAATTCCATCCCCAAAACCCATATTTTGCCTGTGCCTCAACTATATCAACTGTACTTGAACTGTTAGATAATTATAGTCGGTGATAACATCACTGTTCCCATCGCTATTACAGAACCGTACATGAGATTTTCACCTCATACGGCTCCTCCAGGACCACAAAGAAATCTAAGGACCGGATCGGCATTCTTTAATGGCGATATGTTCTAGATCGAGTAAAAATCTATTGAGAGGTCCCGAATTAGACCAATGTAATTCTGTCTGCTATAATAAAAAAAAAAAAAGTACTTCTGAATTGATCTCATCCTTTAATAATTTAGAATGTTTTTTTGAGTAATAACTTAAACCTTCAATAAAATACTCCTTCTATAAATATTCATAGATATTTGAACCCAGCTTTTTCAATTACGAAAAAGAATTAGATATTACATTAGTTCATAAATAATGCCAAGAATTTGCTTTCTATATAAATTAAAGAATAAAGATCTTTCTCTCTCTTTTTTTATTGTAATTGCAGTCTTTCTACCTTTTCGTTCCTATTCTTGTTTCTAAAAAGTGGATTCAAAAAAAGTAAAGGATTATTTCGTTCTTGATAGTAATTTCTTTAATCGGTGGATAGGAGCATACTCTGGATCGGAATCATGGGGAGTACTACCTGATCATTTCTACTAACGTAAAGCCCCAATTGGTCTTCCTTTTATGCGGAAACGGCCCTTTGTATAATTTACATAATCTCTATTACTAATCCCTTGTGTAATTTGGTGTTTCTAACCATCCACTCATTTTTGCCCAATCGCCTGTTATGGTAGTCGGGTAATATAGCCAAACGCTAATGAAAACCCCATACAGTTGATCTTGTGAACCCGCTTCAAGCCATGATGCCCAACCAACCAATCTTGGGGTAAACAGTCTCTACTGCTTATATTTACTTTTGCTTAATCCTGGTACATAGGAAATGAGACTCGACTTCTTACTGCAAACTTATAAGCTGTTTTTTTTCACTCAGAGAACTATCTGATTTAGTTCATCAACACTAACGATGAACAAAAAACGGAGACTATCTATTCAACGCTTTCCGCGAAAGAACGGAAATAGTCAAAAGTTTATGTCTCAACGAGTCACACGTAGAGATATTGATAACACGCATAGAGTTAATGGTATTTCATAACTAATGGATTGAGCAGCTGCTCGTAAACCACCTAAAAAGGAATATTTATTATTTGATCCATATCCTGATATAAGAAGTCCAATAGGAGCAATACTTGAAATAGCGATCCATAAAAAAACCCCGATATTTATATCAGCTAGGATAAAATGATAACCAAAAGGAATTACTGAATAACTTAGTAAAATTGATATGACCGCTACCGATGGTCCGATACTAAATAAACCACTATCTCCTCTAGATGGAATAATATTTTCTTTAACAAGTAGTTTTGTCCCATCTGCTAGAGCTTGGAGAATTCCTAAAGGGCCGGCATATTCAGGTCCAATACGTTGTTGTATCCCTGCGGATAGTTCTCTTTCTAACCACACAATTACTAGTACACCTATTGTTATTCCCAATACAAGAGTCAAAATAGGTATAAACATCCATATGATCCCATAGATCTCCTTTAAAGACTCCAATCTGTAAAAAGAATTGATATCTTGTATTTCTGTTCTATCAATTATCATTTCAACGGTCAACTTCTCCCATAATGATATCTATACTACCTAGTATCGTCATAATATCAGCCAATTTCATTCTTTTAACTAACTGAGGAAGAATTTGCAAATTGATAAAACCTGGCGGTCGTATTTTCCATCGCCAAGGAAAAACACTTTGATCTCCTATCAAAAAAATGCCCAACTCTCCCTTTGGTGCTTCGATTCTCGCATAAAGTTCTTGTTTCGACAATTCAAAAGTGGGCGAAGGCTTTTTACTAATGAATCGATATTCAAAATCATTCCATTTTGGATCCCTTACTATATCAAAGCATCGGTTTTCTAAATTCTCATAGGGCCCCCCTGGAATTCCTTCCAGAGCCTGTTGAATAATTTTTATAGATTCCGTCATTTCGCCGATTCGTACTAAATAACGAGCTAACGAATCCCCTTCTTTTTGCCATTTGATTTCCCAATTAAATTCGTCATAACACTCATAATGATCAACTTTACGAAGATCCCACTTTATTCCGGAAGCTCGTAGCATTGGTCCTGATAAACCCCAATTTATTGCTTCCTCTTCGCTAATAATCCCTACTCCCTCAACTCGGTCTAAAAAAATAGGATTTCGTGTAATAAGGTTTTGATATTCAGCAACCCCTGTTAAAAAATAATCACAGAAATCTAAACATTTATCTATCCAGCCATGGGGTAGATCAACAGCGACTCCTCCGATACGAAAATAATTATGCATCATTCTCATACCAGTGGCAGCTTCGAATAGATCATATACTAATTCTCTTTCTTTGAAAATATAGAAGAAAGGGGTTTGTGCCCCAATATCGGCCATAAAAGGTCCGAGCCATAACAAATGAGAAGCTATACGACTCAACTCCAACATAATTACTCTGATATAGCTGGCTCTTTTCGGTACTTGAATATTTCCTAACTGCTCTGGTGCATTTACGGTTATCGCTTCTGTGAACATAGTAGCTAAATAATCCCACCTTGTTACATAAGGCAAATATTGTATAATTGTTCGGTTTTCTGCTATTTTTTCCATTCCTCTGTGTAAATAACCCAATATTGGTTCACAGTCAATAACATCTTCACCATCTAGAGTAATGATGAGTCGAAGAACACCATGCATTGATGGGTGCTGAGGACCCATATTTACTATCATGAGGTCTTTTTTTGTAGCTGGTACATTCATAGGTTTTTCCCCGATTGATTCTTCCACGAATTGTCGAAAATAATAAAAATTCAAGATCGAACATCAAATAATTAAAGTTCTTTTAAATTAAAATTAGTGAGTTTTTGGCTCACGAATTTCCAACCGACCAATTAATTCTTTATAACGTACTCGATTTTTCTTTGACAAATAAGCTAGTAATCGTTGACGTTTTCCCAGAATTTTACGTAAACCTCTCTGAGATAAATAGTCTTTTCTGTGCAATTCCAAATGTGAAGTAAGTCGTCGTATCTTATTAGTGAAACTTAATACTTGAAATTCAACAGACCCCGGGTTTTCTTCTTTTTTTTCTTGGAAAAAAACTGAAATGAATGAATTTTTTACCATAAAACGTAAATTGCTCCCCCTTTTATTGTTTAAAGATATTTTTTTATTGTTAATTTTACTGATCAGAAATAATAAAAAAGAATAATGCTAACCATTTGAATCGGGTATACTAAATTAAGTTATCTACTCTTAATTTTCTCAAAAAAAAATTCCGTTGATTTTTTTATTTATAGATCGAATTATCATGGAATGTAAGATACTACATGTATGTATTAGTTTGCTTTGAAATATTAGATATGTTACCTGATATCTGATATCTAGCAAAAATTTATCGTCGTCTATTTTAAAATTGTGGATATTGATATTGTGGATACATATGTAGCCTTAACACACTGAAACTACTGCTATTAGTGGTATCAAACCAATAGCGATTCATACAAGCTAAATCTTCTAATCGATAAGTGGGCCACAGAAAGAACTTTAATTTATTTTTATCTATATCAAGACTTGGGCTTGTATCCAAAAATTTAACACAGTTTTTTACGTTCGTTCCATCCCAAAGTATGGGATTTAGACCCGCACCCTTCCCTTTTCTTGAATTGAATGAAATTACAATTCTCAATTCTCTCCGACGTCTAGGTGATAAAATATTTTCGGGAACGAGCAAAGCATAATCGTTTTTATCTCTATTTCCAGTTATTTTTTGATGTCTTATAAGGGATTTTAAAAAATTATTTTTATCACCATATCTTTGATTAATGCGATCTTTATTCTTATGAACCAATGAAATACTTATGCTTTGATATCTAATAAATTGTCCATTCGTTTTGACAGACAGACGAACCGGTTCGATGCTAACCCCCCCTCCTTTCACCAATTCGGGAATATGGACATCCTTGTGACTCAGCATTATATTGAAAAGCATTTCGCCTCGTTGCAGAGAGGATATAAAAACTTTTCGCGGGCTTCTCAGTCTAAGCAGGAGACAATATACCTTGATATTATTGATTAGTTGTTGATTAAAAAAAGAATCATTTCTAAATTGAATAAGCAAATTATTTTGTAGGAAAAAATCTAATTCTGTTTCTGTAGCGCTTGTGTTTTGCTTTTTATTTGTATGATTTTTTATGACTGATCCCGCATAATCTTCTTCAATATATTTTTTTTCATTGATGTTTTTATTTGTACTAATCGGTGCATTTCCCTGAAAAAAAAAAAAAAGTAATTTTATGGGTATGACCCAGGGTTTTATTTTATATGAATTATAAAGTAACATAACTTCTGGGAAGAACCAAAGTTCAAAATCGGATATGGCCTTGCTTTGTATTTCTTCATTCATTCCCATCCAACCAAATTGTTTTTTATTGAAGGGGTTGATGTCTTCATGAATTGTGAGATAAAAAGGATATTTCTTATACATTTTATCAACTTTTTGATCGTGACTAGTCTGTTTATTACTGGTGCTATGGATCCAAGCCTCACTAGTGAGCTTCTTTCTAACACTAAAATGGATAATTTTCCAATCCGCATATTTTCTATCCGGATTTTTAGCCATAATAGCATCTTTTCCTAGATAATTCTTGAGAAGTATAATTGCCAACCCATCAAATAATTTTTGTTTATCTATGTTGTAATTATAAGAAATCTCTTCGGTATTGTTTACGTGTAATGATGATACATAACTGTAGGAGTTCCTCTTAGCTTCATAATTAATAGATTTAGACGAGAAGAGGTCATATTCAGAGTGTCTTTTAAAATTTTCTTTTTTATTTGGTAATAGAGAATAAGTTTCTTTTTCATATGAATACCATTTGTTTAAATCTTTTTGGGGGGCTTTATTAACTCTATTTTGCCATTTTTGGGCTACTAATTTAGACCATTGAATTTTAGATAAATTATATTGATAATGAACCCTTAACCAATTTTTCCATTGATTCAGTCTAGAATTACGAAGTTTTTTATTTTTTAATTCGGAACTAAATATTCCTTGTGTTCTAAAATATCCCGTTAGTTCGTTTTTCTTTAAAACGGGTGTTCCGTGATATTGAAGAACAGATCTTAAGTTAATAACGTGGGTTTTTGATAATTTGTAAAATACATATGCTTGTGACAAAGAAGGTAAGTTCTTTGAATATTTTTTAATATTACTAATATTAGAAAGTGACTTTATAAAGTGAATTTGTGTGTTTTTTTTTTTCTCAATTCTTGCGGGATTTGCTTTAATATAAATAGTGTAAATGTATTTTTGAACTTTTTTTGTTGTTGATTCAAGAAAAACTTGTGTGTCGATCCGAAGAATATTAATCATACCTAAGAAGTATATCTTTTGAAAGAAAAATTGTATAAAAAAATGTAATTTACGGATTAATCTAATCTTTCTTCTTTTTAACACCTGAAAAATATATATATAGGATTCTAATCTGTTAGCATCATTACTTTTTTTGTTCGAACTAATGTTTTTT